CACTCTTGATTCTATTATACTACAAGAATAACATCAAAACCAAATGAATTCTCGAAAATGTGAAACACATTTTTTCTGTTTCAAAAAAAAAGAATTCTTTATCCTACCTATATTATAACTGAACCAATTAAGTAACTGAAGCAATGTTTCGTTGAAAAAAAACAAAACATTGGTGGGGAGACGGGATTTGAACCCGTGACTTCGAGATTATGAGCCTCGTGAGCTACCAAACTGCTCTACTCCCCCACATACAATGATCATTCTCTCAAAAAAAGAATCACTCTTGATTCTCTATTTAACTACTTACTAATGGATAACGATCAAACCAAATTGTGAATTCTTTCAAAAAGGATTCATATAGAAAAAATCAATCAAAATAAAAAATAAAAACATAGATAATCTATTTTATGAAAATTCAAAAAAGAAAGAAATAAAAAAATGAAAAGATTGGATATCCCTTTACAATGCCTATACAAAAGGTATTTTTCTATCCTTAACTAAAAAAACTAGTTGCATTACTTATAGCTTCCTTGTTCGTAGACAAGGCTGATTCGGAATTGTCTTTCATTCGAAGGCTTGTATCCGTGCACTTCATGCCTGGAGTTTGCTTCCAAAAAAGAAACGTGTTCATTTTATGATTGACATCCCACATTTATTCATTCTCGTGCGAGGGAGACTAAGCCCAAAAAGAACAATTCAGATTGGCTTTAGGTTAGGGATAATCAGGCTCGAGTTGATGAACAGGATAATCATGTTTTTTCTTTTTTTTAATAGAAAAAAAGAAAAAACATGATTACTTAAAAAGCTCTTTTATTTTTAGAATAAGAATAAAGAAAATTAATTCTTTTTTATGAAAAATTTTTGTTAAATATTAAGTTTCCTTCGTTGATTAGCACTTCTATAAATTTCCAGAAGTGCAATCTATATACGGAAGCTTTTCCAATACCAGTATCCTTTTTTTCTTGATTTTCAATAAATGTTGCTATACGACTACTCACTGCCCGCCCATAGAAAAAGTTAGGGCGATTTTCTTTCAAATTCTTGAAATCGCAAGAAAAATCTTGTAAAGATTGTAACAAATCCTGATCTATCTCAAGCGATTTAGGAAAATCTAAAATCTCTAAACAATTGTTTAGAAAATTTAAAACAGAATCGAGGGTGTAAGAATCCATTATAAAATTATAGCGAAATGAACTATAGCGAAGTGAAAAAGAAGAAGTTCTTTCTTCTTCATACTTCTTTTTACAATTCTCAAATTCCTGCTTTATAAAATTATGCAGCCTCACCCCCTTCGATTCAACCTCGTAATCGTTGATTGTTTCAATCAGCAATTCTTGGAATTTATCGGGTTTCTTACCAAAAGAATGATTGTTTTCCATATAAAAAATAGGTAAAAATTAAAATACTATAATAAAAAGGTAAAGGTGGAATAGAATAAAAAAGAGAAAACAAAAAGGTAGAGGTGGAATAGAATAAACAAAAAGGTAGAGGTGGAATAGAATAAAAAAGAGAAAACAAAAAGGTAGAGGTGGAATAGAATAAAAAAGAGAAAACAAAAAGGTGGAATAGAATAAAAAAGAGAAAACAAAAAGGTAGAGGTGGAATAGAATAAAAAAGAGAATACAGAACCTCATAAAAAATTCTTCTCTTCTTTTCCATATATATATGATATGCTCATCTCTCTATCTATATCAAAATTTCTTGTCATTTCTTATATATATAAGTATAAGAAAAAAATTGTATACATCTGAAACCTAATTTCACCTATAAAGATGAGTAGTAATGCTCGTAAAAAGGACTTCTTTCTTCTGTTTGTTAGATGAGACAGGAAATTCTCATCTATTGGTTTATTTTCATTGGATTTTAAAATCGGAATCCCCAGGGGATTGAGGGATTTGAACCTGTGACATTTTGTACCCAAAACAAGCGGGCTACCAAGCTGCGCTACACCCCTTTTTGTACTTCATGTACAGTGTCATTGTACAAAATTCTTCTCTTATTTTCCATATATATATATATATATGATATATATGATATGCTCATCTCTCTATCTATATCAAAATTTCTTGTCATTTCTTCTATATATAAGTATAAGAAAAAAATTGTATACATCTGAAACCTAATTTCACCTATAAAGATGAGTAGTAATGCTCGTAAAAAGGACTTCTTTCTTCTGTTTGTTAGATGAGGCAGGAAATTCTCATCTATTGGTTTATTGTACATATCTATCTATTTTAGATAGGATTTGAGTGTAAAAAAAGAAGAAGAAAGTTCAAAATTTTTGAACTAAAAAAAGCATCTAAACATACATGTATTCCAATAAAATAGAGAAAGATAATTTGTAATGCAAGATATAAAAAAATATCTCTCTGTGGCACCTGTGATAAGTACTCTATGGTTTGGTTCTTTAGCAGGTCTAGGAATTCTATTTCATTCGAAGGCTTGTATCCGTGGACTTCATGCCTGGACTTTCAAAAAAAAAGTATACTCATAAATACAT